CGTAAGCAAGAAGATTGTTTACGAAGAAAAAACAAGAAAAATTCATATTCTGATACATAAGAGTTATATAGGAATCGAAATAGTCTTTTATTTTCTTTTGAAAAAAGAAAAAGAGATTTCATTGAAGTAATAAGACTATTCCAATTCGAATAATAGTTGAGAAAGAATCGCAATAAATGCAAAGATGGAACATCTTGGATCCGGTATTCAAGGAGTTGAACCAAGATTTCAAAATGGATAGGATAGGGTATTTCTATATGTGATAGATAATGTAAATGCAAAAATTTGTCTTCTAAAAGGGGAAATATTGAATGAATAGATTGTAAATTTTGAAACTTTGGTATTTCTTTTTCTTCCGGACAAGATAGTTCTCCTAGCGAGAATGGGATTTCTAGAACGATTGCAAACCCCTCAGATAGAATCTGAGAATAAAACTCTGAATAAAAAAGATTGCTATGATCCAACAATCGATCTTGGTTAGGATGATTAACCGAATTAATCCAAAAATTCTGCTGATACATTCGAATAATTAAACGTTTCACAAGTAGTGAACTAAATTTCTTGGTATTACAACCAAAAATTTCCACAGGTTCGGAACCTTTTAATCCATAATCATGGGCAAATGCATAAATATATTCCTGAAAGAGAAGTGGGTAAACGAAGTATTGTTGACGAGATTTCTGTTTTTCTGAATACCCTTCAAATTTTTCCATTTGTATTTCTACTTGAATCAGAGAAAAAAGCATTTCTCGATTTATCAAATGATGATACATAGTGCAATATGGTCATAACAGGGTGTTACATTTTTTAAAACAAACCCTGAAAAGAAAGGGAGTCTAATCCATAGATCTTTTTCTGCTCCTTTTCTATCTAATTAGTTTATGTTTTGTTTGTTCTAATTACTAAAAAGAACAAATCTTTTATTTTTGCAGGCCAATCGCTCTTTTGACTTTGGAATACAGTCTCTTTATCAATATACTGCTTCTTTTACACATTCAATTCATAACATCCCTTTTCAATCCATAATCAAGAATAATTAGGATTCCTAAAAAAAAATTAAAGGGTCCACCAATAGGAAAACCCCACCTTTCCCCGTATCAGGCACTAATCTATTTTTAACGTCTAATTAGATCGGGGAATCATTTCAATTAAGAAGTTAAGCTGGTTGCTTTTTATTTTACCAGAATTAGAGCCAGGCTCTATCCATTTATTCACTAGACCCAGAAAATCGGAATTTTTTTATTCCCAAAAAAAAAAAAGAAATTTTTTTTATTACGACATGCTATTTTTTCCATTCATTACCTTTGAGGATCAGTCGTGGTCTTCTAGACTCTACCAAGAGTCTGGACGAATTTGTTGCTTCATCCAAATGTGTAAAAGATCATAGTCGCACTTAAAAGCCGAGTACTCTACCATTGAGTTAGCAACCCAGATAAAATAGGATCTTAGATACGATCGAAATCCAAAAATCGATGGAATTACGCCGGACGCTCCTATCAAAAGATTGAATTAGCAAGACATCAAAAGAAAAATTTTATCACCCATTAAAAACACTCAAATACCAAAATAAACAGATCGGTTAAATTTCACTAAGGTTAAAAAAGGAGCGGCCTGAATTGAATCATAATAGCAAAATTGTTATTTTTTTTTTAATAGAAAAATCTTGTATGAGAATGCAAGGGGGGGCAACCCTATCATTTGAGCAAAGTGTAGACAGAAATACCTAATATGGAGTGACGATAAAGAGACCTATCTAGCTAGAAATTCTAGCTGTTCAATAGACCTTTGTCAATAGAAAGACAATGGTAAGAAAACCTATTAGATACAAATAAGGAAATTAAATAAAGGCTTTTGTTGGATTAGCACGACATAAATGCAGCAAAAAATAGGACTAAAAAAGAGACAAATTGTGTCTAAATAATTAAGGGATATTAAGGACCCTCCCCTACTTTTTTATTTTTTATTCATTTAGTTCTTCAATTAACTCAAAGTTCTTTCTTTATTTTTAAAGAATTCTGCTTTACTTAAAATATCATAAACAGTTCTTGTAGGTTGAGCACCTTTTTCAAGGAAATAGAGAATAGCTGGAACATTTAAACAAGTTTGATTCTTTATCGGATCATAAAAACCAACTTTTTGAAGATCTCTCCCTTCTCTTCGAGATCGAACATCAATTGCAACGATTCGATAGACAGCTTATTGGGATAGATGTAGATAAACAATGCCCCCCCCTAGAAACGTATAGGAGGTTTTCTCCTCATACGGCTCGAGAAAATGATTCGAATTTCTATCCATAATACAAGTAGATAGAAATTAGACTATGACTTGCATTAATTTCCTTATAGAAGAAAAAACAAATTTCATTTATACTCATGACTCAAGTTGGCTAATTTTGACTGACAGACTTCAAAAGAGAAATCCTTCGAAATTTTTTGAGTCGTCTCTAAACTCTTTTCTTTATCTCATCTCGAACAAATTGACTTTTATTCCTTATTCTTATCTAATTCTATTGTTGAGATGGTTGAAAATCATGTTTACTTGTTCCGGAATCCTTTATCTTTAATTTGTGAAATCCTTGGGTTTAGACATTACTTCGGGAATTCCTATTCTTTTTTCTTTCAAAAGAGTAGCAACATACCCTTTCTTTTTTCTTTTTTCCTTCAATAAAGCATTTTCCTCTTCTAGAGAAATCGAATATGAACGATTGATTCTGATAGACTTTTAATCGAAAAAGTTTTCCAATCTTCCAAAATCAGACTTTTTCTCATTTTAACCTTTCCATTTCTATATTAAGGATAGACTGACAAAGTTGGCCTAATTTATTAGTTTTCACTAACCCTAGATTCTTTCCCTTGATAAAAAATCCATTCTGTCTTCTCGAGCTCCATCGTGTACTATTTACTCCCAAACAACTCAGCGCAAATCGGGTTCGGGACAAATAGAACAGACTATGTCGAGCCAAGACCATTTTCATTACTATGGAAAATGGTGGATAGCAAAATCCACAATCGATTATCTCCTTCCAAGTCGCACGTTGCTTTCTACCACATCGTTTTAAACGAAGTTTTACCATAACATTCCTCTAATTTCATTGCAAAGTGGTATTGAGAATTGATCCAATATGGATGGAATCATGAATAGTCATTGGTTTTGTATACTAATTCAAACTTGCTATCTATGGAGAAATATGGATAAAAGAAATAAGTATTTATTGGGGAAGACTCCGCAAGGATCCAATTTATTTAAACCCATATTCTATTATATGAATGAAACATAGTTTGAAAAAGAGGAATAAAATAGTTTGCTTAAGACTTATTTATTATTGAATTTTCATCCTCAACAGAGAACTCGAGATGATCAATCCTGAAATGAGAAGGATCAACTCTTCTCCAACAAATAAACTATGCCAATGAAAAGAGTGGAAGTTTTTTGGTAGTTATAAACTTTTCATAGTTCTTCGACTGGAGTAACAGGAGTAACAAAAGAAAGAAAAAATGAAGTAAAAAAAATTAGTGTAAAGTAAAATTAAGGTCTTTGCTTTTACTTATAGGATTCTTTCTTTTAGGTAACAGAAAGAATTCAAAATAAAAAATAAGAAAAAATAAGAAAAGTATTATTTTTTTGAATCCATTCTATTCTATCCAACGAACAGTTCTTACCTTATCCTTACTGGAATGGATCATTCTGGATATTTAAAGAATTACAGATCGAGATCGTTTTCGCTTAACCCGTTTTCGCTTAACCAAAGAAGGACCCCTCTTTTTTACTAATAATACAACAAAACTAAAATATATCTGTATCATAAAGGGATAGGTTTCATTTTTTATACAGTGTTTTCCCTCATAAATTTTAGTTTTTCAATCAATTCAAAAATCGAGTAGATAGAATATATGAATTTCTCTTTAATCCTCACATTCCATTATATTTGCAAATCAGATAATACCTAAAATAGAAAAATCTAGTCTCTATCCGTAGAATGGAAACCCCTCTTTTTTTTTCACATTAGGTGTCAAATGTATCCTGTAAGAATTCCCACTTCATGGATATGGAACAGAAAGTTTATCTAAAACGTTCGAATTTCAAAACACATATTCAAAACACATACACATCTGAGTAGTGAGTAGTAGGAGCATATCCTGAATGTGCCGACAGACCCAAATTTTTACTGAAAATAAAGATATTCAATTTGATGACTGGACTTGACACTTGATTTTGTTTTCTGAGTAAAGAAAAGGAATCCTTAGAAATGCATCTAATCTAAGAGTTCGTAAGAAATAATTATTCTCTTTAATAAGCTTTTGTGTTGTGCAGGGCACAATATGATTCTATCTTTCGTTTCATGAAAAAATCTGGGACGGAAGGATTCGAACCTCCGAATAACGGGACCAAAACCCGCTGCCTTACCACTTGGCCACGCCCCATTTCGTTTTATGCGACACTAATAAACAGTAGTTTTATTATATATTATTCGTCAATCCCACTTCAATTACCTAAAAAATCAGGGATATTTTCTTGCTAGGATTCTAAACATGCAGATAATATAGAATCCAAAAATGCATTGATCATTACATGAAATTCTATTAAGATATTATATGAAAGTCGAATTTCTTCCATTCTCATTTGAGAATGCGAATACAAGGAGGTATTTTGTATTTGGGAAAGTCCGAAGAAAAAAGGATTTTGAATCCACCTTTTCTTTTCCTTTTTCCCTTAGAAAAATAACTCAATCAAAATCCAATTATCTACTCTACAAGAACGAAATGCTTGTTATGCCTAATATACTTAGTTTAACCTGTATCTGTTTTAATTCTGGTCTTTATCCGACTAGTTTTTTCTTCGCCAAATTACCCGAAGCTTATGCCATTTTCAACCCAATCGTGGATGTTATGCCTGTCATACCTGTACTCTTTTTTCTATTAGCGTTTGTTTGGCAAGCTGCTGTAAGTTTTCGGTGAAATCTTTACTATTCTGTTCTGTCTGCCAAATTCAATGATGTATTCATTGAAAAAAAATGAAAAAAAAAATGTAGAAGAGCCGAGAAGTCTTATATTATGAACTTTCGATTCTAAAATTCAAATTCTTCTACATTGAATGTATAGCTGCAGCAATAAATTTGGATCAGCCTTTCTACCCCCTACACAATACGTTCGAGCAGGACCTTTAGGATACCACACAATACCTAAACTAATTTTTGATATTGATAAGACTGCTTATTAGAAAGCAATTCTTGCAATTTTTTTTCAGAATTGATTTTTGCTTTTTAGGTGTCAAAATAAAAAAACCATCCTAGTGGATCTATGCGGTAAGGAAAAACGGGTAATCTATTCCTTAAAAAAAAATCTTGGAGATTATATAATGCTTACTCTCAAACTCTTTGTTTATACAGTAGTGATATTCTTTGTTTCCCTCTTTATCTTTGGATTCTTATCTAATGACCCAGGACGTAATCCTGGACGTGAGGAGTAAAAATCCAAAATTTTTGGGAATTTTTTCTTACAAATTGGATTTATTTCGTACATTTATCTATGAGAAAATCGGGGGGTTCGAATTCCTTACAATTCGAAAGTCCCAAATGATCCGAGGGGGCGGAAAGAGAGGGATTCGAACCCTCGGTACAAAAAATTGTACAACGGATTAGCAATCCGCCGCTTTAGTCCACTCAGCCATCTCTCCCCGTTCCAAATCGAAAGGTTTTCGCGATATGACAGAGGCAAGAAATAACGATTACAAAAAATCCTTCCTTTTTTCATTTCAAAAGTGCATAAAAATTATATTGCCAATTCCATTTTAGTTATATTCTTTTTTCTTAATGTTAATAAAAAAAAGGAGAAAATTCTTGTTTCTTCTTTGTAAAATTCGATAGAGGATGAGATACAATCAGATATATTTTCTCTTCCGCGGGCATTTCCGTATAGGACTTATTAGAATAAAACAAGCAGGTTATAGAAAAAAATTCTTATCAAACCTACCATAAAATTAGAAAGAAAGATAAAGTAAGTAGACCTGACCCCTTGAATGATGCCTCTATCCGCTATTCTGATATATAAATTCGATGTGGATGAAATTGTTGTATAAGCGGATTTTTTGTATTTCCTTGGACTTAGACCGCGCAAGGCAAGAATTTTTCGCTATTTACGATTTCATATTCTTGTTACTAGACGTTCTATAGGAATAAGAAGAAATCGCAACTCTTTTCCGTTACACATAAAAATGGATTTCGAAAGTCAATTTTTCTTTTCAATATCTTTCTTTTTTTTTCAGAATCCTATTTTTGTTCTTCCACCCATGCAATAGAGAGCGAATGAGAAAAGATGGGTTTTCCCTTAAAAGATAGGCTTTGAAATAGGAATCATAGAATAATGCTGAATTCAAATGTTTATTTCTTTATTTCTATAGTATAAGAAAAATCAATCCAATGAAATTCATGGATTTACCACGACCTCGGTTGTGACCCCATAGATAAAAAAAATTTCTATCTTCGAGACCATTGAAAAAAGGCATTGAACGAGAAAGAAATCGTCCACAGATAATCAAACTATCATATGCCTTGGAAGTAATATGAGGTGCTCGGAAATGGTTGAAGTAATTGAATAGGAGGATCACTATGACTATAGCCCTTGGTAGAGTTACTAAAGAAGAAAATGATCTATTTGATATTATGGACGACTGGTTACGAAGAGACCGTTTCGTTTTTGTAGGATGGTCCGGCCTATTGCTCTTTCCTTGTGCTTATTTCGCTTTAGGGGGTTGGTTTACAGGGACTACTTTTGTAACTTCTTGGTATACCCATGGATTGGCTAGTTCCTATTTAGAAGGTTGCAATTTCTTAACGGCGGCGGTTTCCACCCCTGCTAATAGTTTAGCACACTCTTTGTTGCTACTATGGGGACCAGAAGCACAAGGGGATTTTACTCGTTGGTGTCAATTAGGTGGTCTGTGGACTTTTGTCGCTCTCCATGGGGCTTTTGCACTAATAGGTTTCATGTTACGTCAATTTGAACTTGCTCGGTCTGTTCAATTGCGGCCTTATAATGCAATTTCATTCTCTGGTCCAATCGCTGTTTTTGTTTCCGTATTCCTTATTTATCCACTGGGACAATCTGGTTGGTTCTTTGCACCAAGTTTTGGCGTAGCAGCTATATTTCGATTCATCCTTTTCTTCCAAGGATTTCATAATTGGACGTTGAACCCCTTTCATATGATGGGAGTTGCCGGAGTATTAGGCGCGGCTCTGCTATGCGCTATTCATGGGGCTACTGTAGAAAACACTCTATTCGAAGATGGTGATGGTGCAAATACCTTCCGAGCTTTTAACCCAACTCAAGCGGAAGAAACTTATTCAATGGTTACTGCTAACCGCTTTTGGTCCCAAATCTTTGGTGTTGCTTTTTCCAATAAACGTTGGTTACATTTCTTTATGCTATTTGTACCCGTCACCGGTTTATGGATGAGTGCTATTGGCGTAGTTGGCCTGGCTCTGAACCTACGTGCCTATGACTT